TAGCCCAAGCTGATTGATTGTTCGATTTTGAGCCGCTGTTAAATAGCTTTCGTAAACCCCCGTACCTTATCTTTTCTGCGAGGATATATATGAATATGCTCTATTAATTAGTAACCAAAGCTCTCTCTTTTGCTCGCTACGTCTAGGAATAATAGCACAGACGCGGATATAGATCTAAATGAATATCGAACAAGGCGGGGATACCAATCCTGAGACAGAGCTTGCATCTTCGCAACCTGCGTCATCTCGTCGAGCACTAACTCAATCCGTATGTATTACTTATTGAATTCACTACTTTAAGCGTTACGCCCTACCTTGCCGGGTTTGAGTGGACCGCTGGCGATGACAGGAGTGTAGTAATAGACGGTTCCGTTTCAATCTTCAATGGAATCATTTATGCGGTGTCTCACTGAAAACGAATCTGACCTGGAGAAGGTTTGGGAGTTCACGCTCCTCCTATGGGAGACTGGAAATAACCCCGGCGGACTATTCCGGCTTCTCTTACAGAGCCTTTGTCGTATAGCCAAATGCGGATGCTATAGAATAGAGTTTTCACCTTGAAAGAAAAAGAGTGTCTTGCCTTGATTATCCGAAATTGAACATCATTACGAATAATCTGCACTTTGAAATGCGTCCCAAAGCATCCAAATGCCACCTGCGCTGCGAAACCACACGCCTCCACTCTATGCGAGTATTTCAAATGAAAGGCACGAATAGTTTCATCAGCTCTGGTACCACTCACTAATTCTAGGCTCAACGAGAACTACTAATTTTAGACAAATATACAACTGGATTTCGGGAAAGTCTTCTGCCTGGCACAGATCTTCTCGAATAAACTAATGTTTCCCCTTGTTCTCGGGGATCAATCCCTGGCTGGAGATACCAGAGCGGAGGGAAGGCCCTAGCTTTTCAAAATAAATCCAATTTATTTTCTATTTTTAAAGAGCTTGGAGTGAGAGAAGGCTACGCACCTTATGTGCCAAGTTAGCCAGCATGCTTACTATAAGGCAATGGTGCATATGTTGAAGTATGGAACCGCGAACGAACATCGAGGCATTTTCTCGCCCCGAGGTTTGTTTTGACATTGGACAATAAGGGCTTAAAGCTATGCTTCACCGGGTGGCTTTGTTTATCCTGTTCTTTGTAAGGCATCTCTTTGATCGAAGCTTGCAGTTTATCCTTAGTTTCACATTCAAGTTTAGTGCGGGGAACCTTGAATTCAATTTAAGACTCATAACTGAGTCAATCTCAACTCAAATCTTTACCTAAATCTATTTGAAGCTCAAACTCCTATTTTCATTTCATCTTTAGCATAGTTCCTCGTGTCATTTTTTCACGAATGAAGTCCTCAATATGCTTTGTCCTTTCATGGAAGACCTGAAAAGAGGAAACCTGGTTATCACAATAGAGTTGCATAGGCACTGAGGGCAATCTATTGTAATAAATGCATTATCCAAATAAGCTCACTGGAGGTGTGTGCCATTGCCCTGTACTCTGCCTCTGCACTTGACCTTGCTACCACCGTTTCTTGCTTTACCTAGAAAACAAACCATTACCTTCTATTCGAAGAAAACCTGCTCCCGGAAAAAGAGTTGGCTGCTTATTTGTCTTTCCCGGTGGTGGCTACCTAAGAAAGCGGACCCCCTGCAACTAGATATGAGACCGATCCGACAGGCAGATGCCAGTTCTGCTGATCGTAATCGGATTGAAAGATTGAAATGACAATGAGTGAATCTTTTAGCCGTCGCTGAAAGCCCCTAATATGAATATCCAATCCGAGTGAAAGCAGCAACCAGATCTTATCGAATCGACTTCGATTCTGCCCGGAACATCAGCTCTAACAATTCCGTCGCCGTCTACTAAAACCACCGGAAATGTTTCAAAAAAAGTAGGCATACGACGTACAAAAAGCTCACGCCCTTCTTGATCTCTAAAACAGCAAATAGGATTTCATAAACCAACCGCTATTCTATCTCCGCTATCCATTGATCCTGCCCTGAATAACCCTCCTTTTGCCGGATTATTACCGATATAATCATAAAAAGCGCATTTTGAAGGAATTTCAGGTTCAGAGAAGTTATTGCAGCCAAGCAATGAAGCTGTCATCGCCGAAGGAGGAAACGGTCACTCGAAAAACATTCCACTGGATAGCAGAAGAGTGGAGCCAAATGAAGACTCACGGTCCATGATGGATGCTGTGCGCCTTATGTGGGCACGCATGGAAGAAATCTCGGCCCGGTCCAACGATCTGCCCTGATGTTGGCCCGGTGCAACCAAAAGAAGCCACTGGTGCCACAATGCCCGATGTGTATCGGGAAGCGATTCATAAGCCGTTTCATTACCCTCAAGGAATGATTACCTATGAAGAGTTGGTGGCGAAGCTCGGCGATCATGCCCGAAATCCGCAACTTCCAATGGATGCACAGGCTATCCAGGCCAGCACGAGGGGCGTAGCGAATGTTAGAAACAACAAGTCTATTTACGTTGTGTGGTACTTGAA